TAAAGGATTCAATCCTTTTTAAGAAATCAAGTTTTTGATCGGAATATGAATCAAACCGAAAGATCCCTTAACTCTTAAGGGGATTCATAGAACGAATCACACTTTTACCACTAAACTATACCCGCTATAACTATAATAGAATTATATATACAAATGAACTTTTTGTCGAACAGAGGAATTGGGCGTAATAAAGAAAGGATCCTAAAAGAATCATGAAAATGCGAGTGTCAACGTTTTTCGCGGGGGGGGGGTTTTCAATTTAATGAGATTCTGGAAAGAAAGGGGGGCTCTTTTAAATAACTAAATAACAAGCTCTACCTTTTCTTTTGCTGGAGGGGTTTTAATAGATATGGCTCGCTAAAACCACTGAAATCATAACAGAAAAATGCATTCATTATTATTTAACAACCCATAGTTTCATTTTTTTTATTCCCGTAAGGTCGTCAAGTAACTCAAAAAGGGAGAAGGAATTATAAAATAAGAAATGCGACTTTTATATAATTTATATCCATTTATATAATTTATATAAAAAGAATGGAAATAGCCCCGCGTCTTTTTATTGCTGCTTTAATAGCAAGCATTTTTGTTTTCAAATTCAAATCAGCTAAATTCTTTTAGCTAGGATTCGTTGGAACAAAAAAAGGCCCGGCTAGGTATTGACCGGGCCAGGCTATGGGAATAAAAGGAACAAAATCAAAGCAACGGGGTCTTCTTTATTTTTCTTTAGATTTGTCTATTGGATCTTTCGAGCCCTTACTTATATCTAAATGAAATTGCTGGTAAAAGTTGTACATATCTATATAATAAAGAAAGAGAAAGAAAGGCTTTTTTCAATCCTTACTTCATGTGTAATGTAACATAGTAATTATTACCTTTTTCAATTGGGAGAGATGGCTGAGTGGACTAAAGCGGCGGATTGCTAATCCGTTGTACGAGCTATTCGTACCGAGGGTTCGAATCCCTCTCTTTCCGTTTCCATTGATGATTGATTTATCTTTCCAATTTTGCAAACCCCTTTTTCTTTTTCCTAGTTCAGCATGTGGAATAGATAAAAAAATCCTAAGAAATAAAATCAAGCAAGGAAAACGAAAACCCTTTTTATTCTTCACGTCCGGGATTACGTCCTGGATCATTAGATAGAAATCCAAAGATGAACAGAGAAACAAAGAATATCACTACTGTGTAAACGAAAAGTTTAAGAGTAAGCATTACACAATCTCCAAGATCATTTTTTGGAAAAAACGAGAAAAGAGAATAGATCCTCCATTTTTTAGACTAGAATATTCTAAATATTTAGAATATTCTAATAGATTCTATCCTATTTTGACACCAAGAAATGAAGTGATTTCTAAAAATAGAAAAGGATTTTCTGAAATTCAAAGTCATTTGTAATAAGAGTCGCTCATTACCAAAAATGGATTTCATACCCCAATTAGAGATTGGGGGGGACCCTAATAGGGTTAGGGTCTTTCGTTGGAAAAAAGGTCAGAATGACGAAATGGGTCGAGCCGGGTTTTGATTTCTCGAGGTTATCCCCGACTTTCCGTGTTTGAATCGAAGGTTCATACTGTATTAGTTGCTCTTCTTAATTGTTAGAGTTTTTTTCTCGAATAAATCATGAATTTTCTGGGATAGTATTAAAGATTTTATCGAAAACTTACAGCAGCTTGCCAAACAAAGGCTAAGAGAAAAAAGAACAAAGGTATGACTGGCATAACATCTACGATAGGATTCAAAAAAGCATAGGCCTCGGGCAATTTGGCGAAGAAAAGACTAGTCGAATAAAGGGTAGAATTAAGACAGATATAGATCAAACTAAAGATATTAAGCATAACAGACATTTTGTTCTTGGAGATAATTGCATTTTGGTTGAGTTATTGATATAAATAAGGAAAAATGAAGTAAGGTAGACAAAAAGCCCCTCTTTTTCTTTGAACCCACCCAATCAAAAATCCTCCAATTCTCAAAAGAGAATAGAAGAAATCATACTTTCATACAATATCTTAATTGAATTCTATGTAATGATCAATAAATTCAGTTGAATTCTATATCTACACGTGTCAAAATCCTAGCAAGAATCTAATCTAGTCTAGAAAAAGATTTTCTATAGATATTTGGACTGGAATTGACGAATACGCAACACCAATATTAGTCTTTATTAGTGTCGAATAGAAATCTAAATGGGGCGTCGCCAAGTGGTAAGGCAACGGGTTTTGGTCCCGCTATTCGGAGGTTCGAATCCTTCCGTCCCAGAGCGTATCCATTCTATCAGAATAAAGATTCCTTTTTAAACAACCTTCTGTTTAAAGGTATAATATTAGTCATAGAATGTGATTCTTTTTTTTTTTTATGATTCAGAGAAGAATCATATCTTTTTTTTTCACAACAAACTGAATGGAATTGAGTGCAAATGGCACGTAAATGTACCTGAATATATTTGTGATCCAGGTAAGATGGTAACATAGATCACAAAAGTTTGAATTCAAAAGGGGTAGGGCGGGCTTTTCATCATATGCCCATCCCCTCATATTGAAGGAAGTTAGTTACTTAAAAAAACCTTAGGTCTCATCTCTATATTGAATTTTCAATGATTTATTTTGAATCAAAATGCGAAGGGGCCTATTTTTCCTATTTCTTTTTCCCTACCCCTTAAACTTAAATGAGGTATCCCAAATTATGAATCTTAATGTTCTGCGGATCTCTGAATTCTAAATAAGAGTAAGAGGGGGCTCTTGGTACTAACTAATTAAATTCACTCAATGAGATTACATCTCTTAAGGCTGCGTTAGGGTAAAATAAGAAATAGTAGCAAGGATGTAATCTGGACTTGTTTGTCTTTGTCCCTAGACAAGAGATAGTTCATATTCCATAAAAAGAGATCTTTTTGAGATTTATGAATCATCATTTCCATTGAATTCGGGGAGTAGATGGCCGTTAATCAGCAACCAAAGATATTTATGAATTTAAATCTCTGTGTCTGTTCGAATCACATTAACAAAGAATCAAGTTACATATGTAACCAATGTATTTTTTTTGAACTTTTTAGGGATTTGGTGTTTGGCTTTAATGAATAATTGTAAATCTATCTAATCTAACAATTGAGACGGGGGGCGACTCATACATTTTATTCACTTGAATGACAAAATTGCAGAAAGATTACTTAACCCCAGGTTAAACAAAATAGGAAAATACATATAAATGAGGAAATGCTTAGCTTCTATGTATGTATTGTTTGATTTCGTTGTATTTCAGTGATAGCAGCCTTTCTATTTTTGTGAAAAAGAATTGTAATTGCTTCAATGTGAAAATGGAAATTTTTAACATAGAATATCCATAACAGTAACAGTTGTTCGGTCTATCTGATATGAAAACCCTCTTTTTGTCCATCTGATTGATAAAATCAGAATCCAAAGGACCTGACTCTTACCTTACATCAGTCTTTTTTAGCTATATCACAAAAAAAAAGAAATTGAATTTCTTGTTCGATCTAGTTATCTGCTTTAAATTATTGATGAATCAATTCGAAAAGAAAGAGAGATTTCTCTTTGATGATCAAATGTAGTATTTACTGTCAAACTTTATTCAAATAATGATGTAGAAATAGGAAACTTTTTCAATTAGAAAGATTTTTACTGATTCCTTGGGAGTTGAATCTTTGATATTTGAAGAAGTTAGGGTTGGGTCAATGTCAATCTAAATCTAGCCCTAGCCTATCGAGTCACTTGAGGATACAAGATTCAAAAAGAATGCATTTATTCGTATTATTTATATTAGTATTTCCATATTTCTCTTAGATATTTCTGTTAATTTGTTTTTTTTTTTTAGAAAATCGGATTTTTCAGAAAAATTTGGATCATCTATGTATAGAATAAAAAGGGATAGATTACTATGTCTATGGACGGCTGAACCAATGACTATTCATGATTCCACAATTGAATCAATTCCATACGGGTTACAAATTAGAGGAATGTTATGGTAAAACTTCGTTTGAAACGATGTGGTAGAAAGCAACGTGCGACTTGAAGGACGCGATCCGGTGTGGATTCTTAGTCTTACATCCACCATTTTATATAGGAATGAAAGTGCTCTTGGCTCGACATCATTTGTTGCACTATTGTTGCACTATAACCCCTCTTTTTTGTTGGGTTGTAATGTAAATAAACATAGTCCATGATGGAGCTCGAGTAGAAAGTATTAATTCATTTCTCGGGGGCAAAGATCTAGGGTTAATGCCAATCAATAAATTGAAACAACTTCGTAAGTAGATCTTCGATATAGAAATCGAAAGGATCCGATTTCAGCAAGTTTCAATTTAAAAAGAAAATTTGTTGGAATTGAGAAAACTCTTTTGATCCAAAGTGTATCACCCGAGAATCAACCGTTCGTATGATTCTTTGGTAGAAAGAAATCACAAAAGGGGTATGTTGCTACCATTTTGAAAAGATTGAGAAACACCGAAGTAATGTCTAAACCCAATGATTTAAAACAAAGAGAAAGGATCCCGAAACAAGGAAACACCGTTTTAATTGTCTCAATAACTGGATCAAAATAAAGAATCAAAATAGATTTTCAATGAGACAAACAAAAAGGGGTTAAAGACTACTCAATAAATGAAATTGCCTAAAGATTTTCCTTTGAGCTATTTTTGAGAATTATACAACTTGAGTTATGAGTACAAATGATTTTTTTTAGGAGGGACGAAGAAAAAACGAGTGAAATCATAGTCTAATTCATTTTATGGACCTTTTTGCCATTCATTAGAATTAGAATTCTATATATAGAGAAAACTTCGAATCATTTTTTCTCGAGCCGTACGAGGAGAAAACTTCCTATACGTTTCTAGGGGGGGTATTGTTTATCTACATCTATCCCAATGAGCCGTCTATCGAATTGTTGCAATTGATGTTCGATGCCGAAGAGAGGGAAGAGCTCTTCGGAAAGTGGGTTTTTATGATCCGATAAAGAATCAAACTTATTTAAACGTTCCTGCTATTCTCTAT